CGTACCACTGAAAGGTTTAGTCGTACACTTGAACTTGAAAGATAACCTAATAAGGCGAAAGAATGCTTGTATAATGATAATGGGTTTATATGGATCTTTTTGGGTTGAAAACACACATCAAAATGACATTGACATAAATTGACAAGGTAATATTTCCATTTTTTCATCAGAAGAGGCGTATCCTTTGAGACAAAAATGGATTTTCCTTGATATCTAACATAATGTATGAAAGGATCCTTGAGCAAGCATAGGCTGTCCCCAAAATCCTTAGTAAAGACTTCTACAAAATGTTCTATTTTTCCATAGAAATAGATTCGCTCAAGAAAGACCTGAGAAAATGTTAATCGGAAATGAAAGGATTGATTACAAAGAAAAAAGAAAACGGACTCGTATTCATATACATGAGAATTATATAAGAACAAGAAGAATCTTGGATTCTTTTTTGCAAAAAAGGAAATAGATTTCTTTGGAATAAGAAGACTGTTCCAATTCCAATACTCGTGAAGAAAGAGTCGTAATAAATGCAAAGAGGAGGGATCTTTCACCCAATAACGAAGGATTTGAACCAATTTTTCTAGATGGATGGGGTACGTTATTAGTCCATCTGACACATAATTTAAATGTGGGAATTTGCCCTCTAAAAAAGGAAATATTGAATGAATTGATCGTAAATTATGAGATTTTACTATTTCTGATCTTTCTAAAGAGGATACTAATCGTAAAGAAAATGGAATTTCCACAATAACTGCAAACCCCTCCGATATCATTTGAAAATACAAATTTTTGTTATACCTAAAAAATGGATTTTGGTTAGAATCATTAGCAGAAATAATCAAATGATTCTGTTGATACATTCGAGTAATTAAACGTTTTACGATTAGTAAACTATATTTATTGTCATAACCTACATTTTCTAACAAAATAGATCTATTTAAGTCACGATCATGAGCAAATGTATAAATATACTCCCGAAAGATAAGTGGGTATAGGAAGTCGTTTTTTCGAGATCTATCTATTTCTAAATTTCTTTGAGATTTCTCTATTTTCATTTTAAATTCGATTTGATTGAAGCAAAGATAGGGGGTTTATTGGGTTATTAAATGATACAGAGTGCGATACTATAAAAACAAAATAGTATAATATAAAAAGAATAGATACCTCGGAAATAGTTAAACTCATCAACGGACCCTCTATCCTCTCTTTTTTCCATCTAATTGGTTTATGTTCATTTCTAATTGGTTTATGTTCATTATAGGGTAATAGGTGGCTAGAAATCCTTTACTTTTTCAAGTCAATCACTCTTTTTTGATTTTGGAAAAAAAAAAGTTTCTTTATCAATATACTCTTTCTTCTACACATTCAACTCCCCTTCATAGTGGAGAATAGCTAATAGTTAGGACTCATTAAAAAAATAGAAAATCCACTCAAGAAAAAGCCTTTCCCGCACTAGGCACTAATCTATTTTTAACGTCTAATTAGAGCGGAAAATCATTCAAATTAAGAACGGGAGCTCGTTGCTTTTTTATTTCCCTATAATTGGAACCGCAGAGCTCTATCCATTTATTAACTCGACCCAACCCCAACTTTGAATTTGAATTCATTTTTTTTTATGTTACGCACCAAGAATTCAAACAAGGTTTGTTTGGAGCCGATCCGATAAGAATGAAATATTCTCAGAATTCTCCATTGATACGACATGCTGTTTTTTCCATTCATTCCTTTCAGGATCAGTCGTGGTCTTACAAATAATACCGATGGTATGTACGAATCCCTTTCTTCGTACAAATGTGTAAAAGCTGTTAGCCGCACTTAAAAGCCGAGTACTCTACCATTGAGTTAGCAACCCAAATACAAATAAAATAATTAGGTTATGTAGATAGAATCAGAATCAAAAATCAAAATAAATCAAAGAGAATAAAGAGATTGAATCGTACGACACAATCAAAACATTAAACTAACAAGAAATGAACACGAAATAAAATAGAAAAATTTCTAATCGATTCTGAACATAAAAAAAAGAACAGATCAGATAAGAATAGAAAAGATTCTCAAATAAAAAAATAGATAAAGTTAAATAAAGTCAAAATTTATAGATTATCTCTTGTCTCTTATGCTATCTATTCTTATATTTAAAATTGAAAAGAATTTAAAATTGAAAAGAATTTAAAAAATGTAAATATTCATTTTTATACATTTTTCTAATATAACAATACATTTACATTTTTTTTTTCAATCAAAAAAAGACTTTTGTATCACAGCAAATCCAATAAACCTATCATTTCATTTGAATGAAGAAAAAAAAACCAAACTGCTGGAATAGATATAAATAAATCTACAGATAAGATCTAATTATCCAGATCGGATTCTATTTAAATTATCCAGATCGGATTCTATTTATTTGATACACTGTTGTCAATATGAATGTAAATGTGTTAATAAAAAAATACACAATGAAGAAAACAAAAGAATTAATTAAACAAAAGAATAAATTCAAATTAACCCCATATTTTATTGATATTTTATTGATATATTATCATATAAATATTTTTTGATTTCCAATACGAATATTAGCAAACCAATAAGATAAGACGAAGAAATAAGTAGTTCTCTTTGAATCTTCATCTTCAAGTGACTCGATAGGACCGAGTCGTCAATCCCACACTTCTTCAAGTACCAAGGACTCATAAAAAATCATTAAAAAAAAAAAAAAAAATTGAATTATTTAATTATTAATTAAAAAATAGCCTATCTCCATATCATTATTTGAATAACGTTTTACAGTAAGGACTCCGTTTTATCATCATAAAAGAGATAAATCCCATATTCAGATTCAGATTAAATCATCAATGATTTAAAATAAAACAAATGAATAGGTCGAAAAAGAAATTGGATTTCTTTTTTTTTTTTTAGCGGAGTGATGAATAAAAAAGACTGATGTAAGGGAAGATTAAAGTTGGTATTCTTTCATACTGATTGAAAAAATTAGAATAGAAAGCTTGGGGGGTCCCCCTTCTCTATCAGATAGAATAAACAATTATCACTGGAATTAATTACAGATATTCTCACTGGAATTAATTACAGATATTCTATGTTAATATTTAGCATTAAGTAAAGGATGACCCCCTTTTTTTTTTCTATTCCAAAAATGGAAACAAGGCTGTCAATGAAATAGAATGATAAAAATACATACATACATATAAGCATTTCTTCGTTTTTTGAGTAGTTTATTTGACTTGATTTGAGTCTTTCTGAAAGTTTTCCTCGATGTAAAGTGACCTTAAAGTGAAAGTGAATTGGATAATTGGATATATGAATCAACCTCGTCTCAATTGTTAGATAAATTTCGAATTATTCATTAAAGTCAAAGACAAAATAAAGCCAAAGACAAAATCTCTGAAATGAAGTTAGTTAAAAAAAAAAAAAGAAATGTATATGTATTTTCTTTGTTTGTTAATGAGATTCGAACAGACATTGAAAATGATCATGGGGTGTGGGATAATGAATAATAAATCAAATAAAGAACGATTCCATCTTATTGGATTGGATGCTAGACTATCTTTTTATAGGTACAAAGCCAAAGAGATCCAGATGAATTCATTGTTTCCTTTTTTTTTAACCCTAACCCTAACCCGGCCCGAGGACAAAGATATAATGAAAAACCCGTCTTACTTTTTTTGAATTCAAACTCTTTGGATCTATGTTTCCATGTTTCCTGAAAAAAAAACTAGATTTAATTGCATCTGCGTATTATTTGAACACGATAATATTTGTGAAAAAAGATATGATTTCGAGAAAAGTCATTAAAAATAAGAAACAAGAATTGCATTTATTATACTCTTAACTTTAACTATAAATAGAAGGTAGAAGGTTGTTCAAAAAACCAATCTTTATTTTGATATATAGAATTTTGATATAGAGAATAAATAGGCTCTGGGACGGAAGGATTCGAACCTCCGAATGGCGGGACCAAAACCCGTTGCCTTACCGCTTGGCCACGCCCCATTTCCATTTTGATTCAACACTAATAAAACTAATATTGGTATTGGTTCTTTGTCAATTCCCGTCCCCAAAAATATCTATGAGCTGGATTAGCTTATTGTTCGTATTTTGATATGTGTAGATATAGAATTAAACTGAATTTATTGATCATAATATAGAATTCCATTAAGATATTGTATGAAAATATGATTTTTTTTATTCGTTTTTTAGCTGATAATTGAAGGATTTTTGATTGGCTGAGTTTAAAGTTTTTTGTCTACCTTAACTCTATTTTAGATCAATTTATATCCATTTTTATATGAATGGCATATTAATAACTCAGTCAAAATACAATTATCTTCAAGAACAAAATGTTTGTTATGCTTAATATTTTTAATTTGATTTGTATCTGTCTTAATTTTGCCCTTTATTCAAGCAGTTTTTTCTTCACAAAATTGCCTGAAGCCTACGCTTTTTTGAATCCAATCGTAGATGTTATGCCAGTAATCCCTGTGTTCTTTTTTCTATTAGCCTTTGTTTGGCAAGCTGCTGTAAGTTTTCGATGAGATTTTTAATACTGTCCTAGAATAATTCATGATTTATTCAAGAGAAAAAATTATAATAATTGATAAGATCAGATAAGTCTTATAATATAGGCCCTTAATTCAAACATTGAAGTTATTGTATAAACGTGAAAAATCTAGATTACCTACCCCATCTCCTCATTCTGAACTTTTTTCCATTTAAAAGAAACCTATTCGATTAGAGCCCCCCGAAATATATAATTTTCGGTATGAAAGAAAATTTTTGGCAACAAAAGACTCGACTCTTATTACATCTTATTACAAATGAATTTAGAAAAATTATTTTCTATTTCGAGAAATTTCTAGAAACCACTTCATTTCTTGGTGTCAAAATAGGATATGTGGTATAAAAATAGAGAATCTATTTTCTTTTTTTCCAAACAAAAAAAAGATCTTGGAGATTGTCTAATGCTTACTCTCAAACTCTTTGTTTACACAGTAGTAATATTCTTTGTTTCTCTTTTCATCTTTGGATTTTTATCTAATGATCCAGGGCGTAATCCTGGACGTGAAGAATAAAAAAAAATAAGGCTTTTTCCTTGCTTGATTTTTTTTTTATTAAATGTTCTTAGAATTTTATCTATTCTATATCTTTAACTATTAGAAAATAAATAAAGAAAAAGGCTTGAAAAAAAAAAATACCAAGTCATCAACGGAACCGGAAAGAGAGGGATTCGAACCCTCGGTACGAATAACTCGTACAACGGATTAGCAATCCGGCGCTTTAGTCCACTCAGCCATCTCTCCCAATTGAGAAAAGATAATTCCTATGTTACATTACACAACAATACACAACAAGTAGGGCTTGAAAAAAAAAAGTCCTTCTTCTATCTTTCTTTTTTTTTTATCTTTTTTATTACTATATTATATTATTATATTACTCTTAATATATACTCTTAATATATTAGTATTCTAATTAGTATTATAGTAATTTACTATTTAATTTAATTACTATTTATTAATTACTATTTAATTACTATTTAATTACTATTTAATTACTATTTAATTACTATTTAATTACTATATATATTATATTAATAATATATTATTTTAATAATATTTAATAATATATTATTCTATTAATTATTAATATTCGAATTTTAATATTAGAATTATATATTTTTTTTTAATCTATTCTTTTTTATTTTTCATTTCGTCCGAAAAGTCTTTTTTTATTTCCGCGTCCTGGCCCGTGTCACGGGCCATTTTTTGTTGCAACAAATTAGAACAAATTAGATAAGATAAAAAAAGTTATTTTATTTGATTCAAAAATACTTGTTATTGAAAGAACAGGACTTTATCCATTCTTCTAATATAGAATCAACGCAACGAGTCCTCTTTTCCTAATCCTCATTAGGTTCCATGAGGAAATACAATACATCAACGCCCTAATTTTCATAATTCTTTTTTTTTTTTATGATCCTATTGATTCTCTTACTCGACAAAAAGCTTGTTTATATACAATAATCGCATCATAGCGGGTATAGTTTAGTGGTAAAAGTGCGATTCGTTCTATTAATCTAATCCTACTACTAATAGTTAAGGGATCCGTCGGCGCATATTCCGATCAAAAACTTTATTTCTTAAAAGGATTAAATCCTTTACCTCTCAATGAAAAATTCGAGGAAGAATATATATTCTCGTGATTTGTATTCAAGAGTCAATTATAAATTGAAAAATTGGATTATGAGATTACGAAACATAATTTTTTTTTACTAGATCAGTACTTCCAATTGAATGAGTATGAGTAAAGGGCCTATGGATAAAGACAAAAAAGTGTATTTCTAATCGTAACTAAATCTTCAATTTTTTGTTTGTTTTGTATAGTCGAGATTGAAGCAAAATAAGTATTAAATGATGACTTTGGTTTACTATAGACATCGACATCTTGTTTTAGCTCGGTAGAAACAAAATGCTTTTCCTAAGGATTCTCTCAAATAGAAATAAAGAACGAAGTAACTAGAAAGATTATTTTAATTCCCTTCCCCCCGTCTAGAGGGATCATCTAGAAAGCGCGTTGTTTTGAATGCATTAAGACAAAATTTTGAATGCATTAAGACAAAAATAAGGGCTGACATAGATGTTATGAGTTAAATTTTCTTTTTTTTTCGCTCACGTCTTATAGCTGGAAATTTTTTCATATTTCACAAAGGAGCCGAATGAAACCAAAGTTTCATGTTCAGTTTTGAATTAGAGATGTTAAAAATGATGAATCAACGTCGACTATAACCCCTAGCCTTCCAAGCTAATGATGCGGGTTCGATTCCCGCTACCCGCTTATATCTCTATATCTATACTCTATATCTTAATATCTTATTTCTCTATAAAAAAAAAATGGAATTAATATTCAAATTAAAAAATTAAATAATAATTGATCTATCATTTAATTTAAAATTAAATATGCAATGCAATTCCCGAAACTATTTCACATATTTTTTTTTATGACCAAGAGATGTGAAAGAAAAAAAAAAAAAAGAAAAAATTGGAATGGAAAAGCGTCCATTGTCTAATGGATAGGACAGAGGTCTTCTAAACCTTTGGTATAGGTTCAAATCCTATTGGACGCAATATTTTTACAGAATCTTTTTTTTTTTATTTTTCCATATATATATATATTGTTATTATTTCTTATTAATTATTTTTATTAATTCTTATTAATTATGTTTATTAATTAATAATATTATTATTATTAATCTAATTATAATAAAGATTAAGAAAAGATTAAGAGTAATGAATTTCTTTATACCTGTTCCTGAAGTAGAAAACGTTCCATCTGTTCCTGAATGGCTTCTTTCAAAAGGGCTTCCGCTTCTTCAGTAAATGTTTTTGTAGAAGATATGATTTCTTGAAATTGAGTTTTACTCGTTTTTAAGTAGGTACGTAACTCAACGAGAAATTTCCTTACTTGTCCAATTTCTAATGAATCAAGATAACCATT